AGACCTTATAAAAAAAATTACTATTTTTCGCGAATTTATGGCCTAAAGGGGCGTATTTGTTTCTTTTAAGATTACGAAAAATACGATCTATTTTGTACATTTCAACTTGAATTAAGGATTCCGCGTACAAATAAAAGCGGTCAGTCATTAAGTACATATACACATCTGGTTATATATGTATTAGCATTATGTATTAGAAATAATTAAAGAAGGAGGAGAATTAAAAATGCGAGATCTAAAAACATATCTCTCCGTGGCACCGGTAGTAAGTACTCTATGGTTCGTATCTTTAGCAGGTTTATTGATAGAGATCAATCGTTTTTTTCCGGATGCGTTGATATTCCCTTTTTTTTAATTCTAGTTATTGATATGGTAGGGGGGGAAGGGTATTAGAGATAGAATCAAATATCTGTAACTAATCCCTTCCCTTCTTTTTTTCGAATACATGTTAGAAAAACAAAAAAGGGATTCCCCCTCAGTAAAACTAGTAACTCGGGCCGGGCTCAAATTAAAATAAAATTAATAAAAAATAGAATAAAATGTGATGGTTGGGGCAACAATATCATACAAGATACTTAAATAAAAATGAAATGTTGTTCGGTAATTTAAAATTCAAAATCTAGTAATATAGTTAGAAATCCTTATATTACTTAGTTATTAATATATTGATTTATTGCAACGAAATCTTTCTTTCATAATTAGATTTCGAGTTACCTGTTTTTTTGTTCCCTTCTTCTTCCTCATTTCGGATCGGAAATTTAAAGAATTGAATGAATAAAAAACTAAAGGAGGCTCATGGCCAAGGGTAAAGATGTCCGAGTAACGGTGATTTTGGAATGTACCAGTTGTGTTCGAAATCGTCTTAATAAGGAATCAACGGGCATTTCCAGATATATTACTCAAAAGAATCGACATAATACGCCGATTCGATTGGAATTGAAAAAATTCTGTCCCTGTTGTTATAAACATACGATTCACGGGGAGATAAAGAAATAGATCTAACCAGTCGCTCGTATGTCAGTACTCCGTTATAAGGAAGATAAAAAATGACATATTAGATATATATAATATATAACAATATATATTAATTTAAATATAAAGAAACCAAATCCTATTTCTATCAGATCAACCGTGATGGAAAATTAAGAAATAGGATAGGATAAGGAATAAACAAACCATGGATAAATCCAAGCGAGTACTTCTTAAATCCAAGCGATCTTTTCGTAGGCGTTTGCCTCCGATCCAATCGGGGGATCGAATTGATTATAGAAACATGAGTTTAATTAGTCGATTTATTAGCGAACAAGGAAAAATATTATCTAGACGGGTGAATCGATTGACCTTAAAACAACAACGATTAATTACTATTGCTATAAAACAAGCTCGTATTTTATCTCCGTTACCTTTTCTTAATAATGAGAAACAATTTGAAAGAAGCGAGTCAACCGTTAGAACTCCCGGTCTTAGAACCAGAAAAAAATAGGCTGACTCTTGAATGGAATCAAAAAGATCCCAATCCAAACTCAAATGTGGATTGACGCCTTTTTTTTTCAAACGACAAGACAATCAAATCTTTATTTCCTATTTTTCGAAAAAAAAAAAATGGGGGAAAAAGAATAAGAAATATTTTTTATTGAACGTGTTTCTTCATTTTCATTTTGACGACGGTTTCATATTTTATCATACTAATTTCTACTCTACCTTCTCAGAGTTCATTCTACAGGGAACTCCATTTAAACCATCCCAACGGATTCCTTTCACTCTCTTTATTTTATGATCTCATTGGAAATCATATAAAGACAACTCTTATTTAATATAGCTATTTGTGCAAGTATTTTACGATTAAGAAGCAACTGTTTCTTGTACAAATTGTGTATTAATTTACTATAACTAAAGTATACTTTATTATCTCGAATTACTGCATTTATACGAGTGATCCACAAACGACGAAAATCTCTCTTTTGTCTACTCCTATCCCGATGAGCCGAAACTAAAGCTCTTATTTTCTGTTGAGTAATAGTCCGAGTAAGTCTTGAATGAGCCCCTCGAAAAGTTGATGCAAATAAACGGATTTTTGTTCTACGTCTTCGAGCAATATACCCTCGTTTAATTCTGGTCATTGAATAAATGAAACTTTGATGAATAACTAATTGATTTCCTTTCGTTCAGTTACTCCCTTCCCGTGTCCTAGTCTATTAATAACAAAACGGATTCTTCCAATGTATAAAATAAAAATTCCAATGGCTTTTGCTACTCTAACCTTCCCGACCACGATTTATTTTTAGGCATTTGGCCTAGAAATAAAAATTGTATTGATATTAAGTATCAAAAACACATAGTAAATTAAAAATAAATAAAAATGAATTCTAGTGGGTTCCGTCGTTTTTATGGTTACTTCTTAAACGGGGAGGTCTTCTCTATACACCGGAGCCTTTCCTTCATTTAATAAAGTTATTGTTAACTTGTACAGTTCACACTCTTTGGCTCTACCCAAAATTATCTAGTACTGGGTCTTTCACAACGAGATCCATTTATACAGTAACGGTATTTAATTATGAAGATTTGCTGAGTAGCTGACCCTGTTAGTCCGTTCGTGCACGAATAAGGCTTTAATTTTGTACCTTAAAAAAAATTTCCCCTGCTTAATGAATAACATTTGCTATTAATGGGGAATCCTTTTTCATCTTATCTTAAATTTGAATTTAAGGTGATTGGATTTGCACCAATGGGAACCATAAATTTCATACCCCAATCGAAGGATAGATCTTTTTTTTTTAAGCTATTGAATATTCAATGTAGTTCGTCCATTCTATCCTACTCACTGGTACGGATCGGTGATATTGGATCAAGTGTTTTCTCCTAGTCCACGGTCTGAACGAGTCGCACATACACCCTAGTACATGTTCCTCGTCGTTGAGGACATCCTCCAAGAGCGGGGGATTTCGTGACATTTCTGATTGGCTGTCTTGCATTTCTAATAAGTTGTTTAATAGTTGGCATGTTGAATCATATAGATAATGGGCTGGTTTAGATCGATCTTAACCGGATACTCAGGAATTCTTTTTTCTATATTTTTAATTTCTATGTTAAGAAATTTTGAATATAGAATAGTAAATCGTGTAAGAAGATAAACACGAATTTATGTGAAATCCTTGTTCTTTTTCTTTTTTATTCAGTCGCTACAAGATCAACAATTCCATGAGCTTGGGCTTCTGTTGCTGACATAAAAACATCTCTTTCCATATCTTCGGATACAACCCATAAAGGTTTGCCTGTCCTTTGTGCATAAACCCTTGTGATGGTTTCGCGCAGCTTCAGTAGTTCTTCCGCTTCCAGGACAAATTCTCCCGTCTGTGCCTCATAAAAAGAACTAGCAGGTTGATGGATCATTACCCTGATGATATAATATATGATATAACATAAAAAATGTTTCTTCTATCTCTCATGATGAAAGTGAAAGGTGAGTAGATAAAGAATAATCAAAATCAAAAAGATATAATTGAACAACCGTACAGGCATCTTTTGCGCATTGCATACGGCTCTATAATGGAATTCGCCTTTTTTTACCTTACTTACATAGAAAATAAATGATAGGGTCTATGAGACTCAGGTTGGTAAATGATCCAATAACCACCCTTCTTTTTATAGTAGTTCAAAAATCCTATAAAAATACTACGACGGTTCCGTTGCTTTATATATTTATTTCGTTTGTTATTTAGCAATCCCAAAGTTTCTTTTTTTTTTTTCAAATAAAAAAACAAGATTTATTTTCTTTTATAACCTAAATATTGTTATCCCCCTGGTATGAAAACAAATAAGTTTGTGACGCTGAAATAGGCCTTCCGATAGATTGACTAAAATGGAAAATGCCTTTTTATCTCATACTACTGTTTCGATACGTAATCTAAGGGTTTAAAAAACATTTTTAATATCGAATTCGAAGTGCCATGCTATTATTACTTAATATTAATATTTCATATAGAGCGAAGGCATAGTTGTCTTTTTTTTTTTCTCAAATCAACTAAAAAATTCATTGGCGCCGAGCGTGAGGGAATGCTAGACGTTTGGTAATTTCCCCCCCGACAAGAATAAAAGACCCCATCGAAGCAGCTAATCCCATGCATACTGTCTGTATATCTGGTCGCACAAATTGCATAGTATCATAAATAGCGACTCCGGGTATTACCCATCCGCCAGGAGAGTTTATAAACAAATACAGATCTTTGGTCTCATCCTCTATGCTGAGATATACCATAAGACCAATAAGTTGATTCGAGATCTCGTTATCAACCCCTTGGCCTAAAAAAAGCAATCTTTCTCGATAAAGTCGGTTGGTTGGGATAAAACGGTATCCCTTAGAAACCGTACATGCACCTTTTGATGCATACGGTTCAACAAAAAGAATTAAAAAAAGGAATCAATGTGTAGATTCTAGCTTTTTTTTCATAACAGGTTTTTGAACTTATAAAATAAAATCGAATGGACTTTTCTTTCATTTTTTAAGAAATATGGGTTTTGGCCTGTTTTGTTTATCGAAAAAAGTAGCTAAGCTTATCTGACTAACTTTTCATTGATGTATTGTTTCATCGAGATACAATCTAAATCGCGATGTAATTTTCTTGTTCCTCACTGGGCTTCTTCAATTTTTTTAGGTTTATGCTCTACTCCGAGTAAAGATCCGCCCGATTTGTATTTGTACATATAGGACAAATGCTCCAATACCATGTCTTTTCACTACGACTTACCTATTTTTTTTTTTTATTTCATGTCTTCTTGAGATCACTTTTTTTTTTTATCTAAAAAAATAGAAATAACTAAAATATGATATAAATATGATATTAAATCGTAATCATAAATAGATTTATTACCAATTGGTTTTTTTTCTAAACGGAGCCTGATACGTCATTTGATTGTTCTAATCAAGTCAACCATAAATTATTCTAATTGATAATATTAATCCGTATACCCTCCCTAAAAAACGGACCTAATTGCACTTCACGCTCCAAATTTTTGATAATTGAATCAATCTTTCTCGGGCGAAAGAGGGGATATCTCGATCGGGGAAGAGAACGGGGAAATACCGTATGCCCAATATATCTGACAAGTCGCACTATACGTCAATCCACACTGCATCTTCCTCTCCAGGACTTCGAAAGGGTACTCTTGGAACACCAATAGGCATTAAATAAAAGAAAAATTAAGTACTATAATCTCACTTTGATGTGAAAGCGTAACAATGGGTTTAGTGGCTTAATACTATTAATTTTAGTATCCTATTTTATCCAGAAATTTACTAAGTTCATAAAATAATAAAACAAAATCAATAACGGAAAATTCTTACAAATGATTTCTTTGAATGATGAACAAATACATATGCATTCACTCATATAAAATGGTATCAACCCTCTTACCATTGCGTATTGTTACTTATCGGGTATAGAATAGATCTGCTTCTTTTTGTTCGTAGGAACAAAATAGTTTCATTATTACTAAAAGTAATTATTACGAAAAGCATCAAACAAATATTAATCCTTTCCCCGAGAGAATCCCCTAAAAAAGGGGGTCCAGAGCATAGCTTTTTCCAATGCAATAAAGTTACATTGTGTCTATTTTTCTTTAATAAAGAGGTTTTCCATGGGTTTGCCTTGGTATCGTGTTCATACCGTCGTATTGAATGATCCAGGTCGTTTGATTGCTGTCCATATAATGCATACGGCTCTGGTTGCTGGTTGGGCCGGTTCGATGGCTCTATACGAATTAGCCGTTTTTGATCCCTCTGATCCTGTTCTTGATCCAATGTGGAGACAGGGTATGTTCGTTATACCCTTCATGACTCGTTTAGGAATAACGAATTCGTGGGGCGGTTGGAGTATCACAGGGGGGACTGTAAGCAATCCGGGTATTTGGAGTTACGAAGGTGTGGCCGGGGCACATATTGTGTTTTCTGGCTTGTGTTTTTTGGCAGCTATCTGGCATTGGGTGTATTGGGATCTAGCAATATTTACTGATGATCGTACAGGAAAACCCTCTTTGGATTTGCCTAAGATCTTTGGAATTCATTTATTTCTCTCAGGGGTGGCTTGCTTTGGTTTTGGTGCATTTCATGTAACAGGATTGTATGGTCCTGGAATATGGGTGTCCGATCCTTATGGGCTAACCGGAAGGGTACAGGCCGTAAATCCAGCGTGGGGTGTGGAGGGTTTTGATCCTTTTGTTCCGGGAGGAATAGCTTCTCATCATATTGCAGCAGGGACTTTAGGCATATTGGCAGGTTTATTTCATCTTAGTGTTCGTCCACCCCAACGTCTATACAAAGGATTACGCATGGGGAATATTGAAACAGTACTTTCCAGTAGTATTGCTGCTGTCTTTTTTGCAGCTTTTGTCGTTGCTGGAACTATGTGGTATGGTTCAGCAACTACCCCGATTGAATTGTTTGGTCCCACACGCTATCAATGGGATCAAGGATACTTCCAACAAGAAATATATAGAAGAATTAGTGCTGGCTTAGCCGAAAATCAAAGTTTATCCGAAGCTTGGTCGAAAATTCCTGAAAAACTGGCTTTTTATGATTACATCGGCAATAATCCGGCAAAGGGAGGATTATTCAGAGCGGGCTCGATGGACAGTGGGGATGGAATAGCTGTTGGGTGGTTAGGACATCCTATCTTTAGAGATAAAGAGGGGCATGAACTTTTTGTACGTCGTATGCCGACGTTTTTTGAAACATTTCCAGTTGTTTTGGTCGATGGGGACGGAATTGTTAGAGCCGATGTTCCTTTTAGAAGGGCAGAATCAAAATATAGTGTCGAACAAGTAGGCGTAACTGTTGAGTTCTATGGCGGCGAACTGAATGGAGTCAGTTATAGCGACCCTGCTACTGTTAAAAAATATGCTAGACGTGCTCAATTGGGTGAAATTTTTGAATTAGACCGTGCTACTTTGAAATCTGATGGTGTTTTTCGTAGCAGTCCAAGGGGTTGGTTTACCTTTGGGCATGCTTCGTTTGCTTTGCTTTTCTTCTTCGGACACATTTGGCATGGTGCTAGAACCTTGTTTCGGGATGTTTTTGCTGGTATTGATCCGGATTTAGATGCTCAAGTGGAATTTGGGGCATTCCAAAAACTTGGAGATCCAACTACAAGAAGACAGGTAGTTTGATACATATTGTTTTGTTACTTTTTTTTTATTTGACTGACTATAAGGTCGGGGTACCGGATAAATCTTGATTTGACATTTGACTCGCTGCCCTTTCTTTGATTTTTGTTCTTTCTTTATCCGGGAGACGATCCAAACTAAACAGATATGGAAGCTATAATTGTAAACCACGATCGAATCTATGGAAGCATTGGTTTATACATTCCTTTTAGTCTCAACTCTAGGAATAATTTTTTTCGCTATCTTTTTTCGCGAACCGCCTAAAGTTCCAACCAAAAAATAAAAAAGGGAAATGATTTTTCATTATCTCAATTGAAAGTAATGATCCTCCCATTATCGGGAGGATCATTACTTTGACTAGTCCCCGTGTTCCTCGAACGGATCTCTTAGTTGTTGAGAGGGTTGCCCAAACGCAGTATATAAGGCGTACCCAGTAAAACTTACAAGTAAACCAGATAAAAAGATGGCAACTAGGGTTGCTGTTTCCATTATTATATAGTTTTAAGACATTATATAGTTTTAAGACCACAATGGATCTATGATAAGATCATTTATTTACAACGGAATGGTATACAAAGTCAACAGATCTTAATGAATATAAAATATTATGGCTACACAAACCGTTGAGGGTAGTTCTAGATCTGGCCGCCCAAAACGAACCCGTGCCGGGGGTTTATTGAAACCATTGAATTCAGAATATGGTAAGGTAGCTCCTGGTTGGGGAACTACTCCTTTGATGGGTCTCGCAATGGCTCTATTTGCAGTATTTTTATCTATTATTTTGGAGATTTATAATTCGTCCATTTTACTCGATGGAATTATGAATTAGATTTACAAGAACCATTACCTAGCTTTTTGACTACAAAGTGAAACATTGCATTTAGTTTTCTGATTTTTATCTTATTCTATTTTGGTAGTTCGACCGTGGAATTTCTTTTTTTCTGTATTTCCGGAATATGAGTGTGTGACTTGGTATAATTGATTCTATGGCTAGTACAGAGAATAGATCTGTCATCTTGATAGAGATGGTTTTACTTCGTCAGGTATTCATTTTCGTATCTGGAGCACGGAATATATGAAATAGATTACTATTAGAACTATGATTCATACTTAATAGTTAGACCTCGTGGCCGGACTTGAAAACTTTTTTAAAGAGTTAGAAGTTATGTTATAAATATAATTTTATTTTTATTTCAAACTTCTGTTTAGGCTTGTTTTGATCAAAGGACAAAGATTTTTTTAGTCATTAGATCTAGTCATTGAATAAGTGATGATCCAATCGTTCTTACTCAGGGAATTTTGGGACTTAGTTTTAGAAGGTTTTATTAAATCATCGTGGTTCTAGTATGAATCTGTGGTTTTAATCGATTCATAGGGTCTTAACAAGAGAATTCCTATAAATAAAATCAATAAAAAACAGCAGTAAAGTCGCATTACACATAAATAACAACAAACAAAATAGGGAAATAGAAGATTCAAGAGGCCTTAATGAGCAATATCGAGATGAACGAGCCGACTTGATTTTTTGGCATTATAACCACAAGGAATAGTTTTTGGGTTTTTTATTCTTTCATATCTTAAGAAAAAATGGAATCGTAGAATTAATAAATTAAAAATTTTCTATTCCACACATCCGTTCGAACTATATTATTGAGGTGTTTCTGTTTGAGCCGTACGAGATGAAATTTTCATATACGGTTCTCGGGGGGGGTCTTCTTGGTTTACCTATCTCAATAAAATCTATGATTGGTTCGAAGAACGTCTTGAGATTCAGGCAATTGCAGATGATATAACTAGTAAATATGTTCCTCCTCACGTCAACATATTTTATTGTCTAGGAGGAATTACGCTTACTTGTTTTTTAGTACAAGTAGCTACGGGGTTTGCTATGACTTTTTATTATCGTCCGACCGTTACAGAGGCTTTTGCTTCTGTTCAATATATAATGACTGAAGCGAACTTTGGTTGGTTAATCCGATCAGTTCATCGATGGTCGGCAAGTATGATGGTCCTAATGATGATTCTACACGTATTTCGTGTATATCTCACTGGTGGTTTTAAAAAACCCCGTGAATTGACGTGGGTTACAGGTGTGGTTTTGGGTGTATTGACCGCATCTTTTGGTGTAACTGGTTATTCCTTACCTTGGGACCAAATTGGTTATTGGGCAGTCAAAATTGTAACGGGCGTACCTGATGCTATTCCTGTAATAGGATCGCCCCTGGTAGAGTTATTACGCGGAAGTGCTAGTGTGGGACAATCTACTTTGACCCGTTTTTATAGTTTACACACTTTTGTATTACCTCTTCTTACTGCCGTATTTATGTTAATGCACTTCCCAATGATACGTAAACAAGGTATTTCGGGCCCTTTATAAACTTTATAAAGAAGGCTCTATACTATTTTGAATCAATCATTTATCACTTGAGGTAGGAACAATAGGATTTCATTGCTACAAATATGGATTATTGAAAAAAATAAGACATGTATTTGGATATTTCTCTTCCACTCTACAAAAATATATATTATATATTTTTGACACTTATAGTTGAAGCGAATTCTCCGAAGATAAAATGGATTATGGGAGTGTGTGACTTGAACTATTGATCGGGCCGTGCAGATATATGCCCTTATCTGCCACATTTGAATTTACAACAAAAATATAAATGTGTCTTGGTTCCAACCATCGCGTAAGCCCCATACAGAGGATAGGCTGGTTCGTTTGAAGAGAATCCTTTCTATGATCAGATCCGGTCTTGTCGTATATGATATGAACTGGCTCCGTAAGATCCAAGTGATTGACATAATCCAGATTATGCTTTATCTATTGCACTTACTAAAT